GGAATAAATAAATCAATCAAATTCCGGGAGGCTTCATAAAGTGCTTCCTTAGGAGTGAAACTTCCATTTGTCCATATTTCGAGAAATAGTATCTCTTGTTTTTCATTTCCATTCACATAAGAATGAATACTATGATTTACATTTCTAACAGGCATGAATACAGCATCTATAGTATAACTTCCATCTTGAATGTTGTTTAGTGTTTTTATACGATATCCCCGCTTTCTCTCAATTTGTAATTCAATACAGAAATGAATAGGTTCTGTTAGGTTAGCTATATGTTGTGTATTATCAATGACTTCCACCGAAGGTGGTAAAATGATGTCTTGAGCAGTTACATATCCAGGACCTTTGAAACAAATAGACGCCTCCCGAGTTCCATACAGATTACTTCTCAATACAATTTCTTTCAAATTCATTAAAATTTCATGTATTGATTCTTGAATACCTACTACGGTAGAATATTCATGTGGTATTTTCTCAGATTTTGCACGTGTGATACATGTTCCCTCTATTTCTCCGAGCAAAATTCTTCGCATTGCAATGCCTATTGTATCTGCTTGACCTTTCAGAAGTGGAGACAGAATAAAGCGTCCATAATAAAGACGCTTACTGTCTACCCTTGATTCAACACACTTCCACTGTAGTGTCTGAGTAGGAGTAGATACTTTTAGTTTTTCTCGAATCATAGTACTATATTTTTATGAAACTCTTGATTTAATTGTTTATTTCTCTTGAAATCTTTTTCTTTAATGTTTATTGTTAGTTTTACACACGTCTTTTTTTAGGAGCCCTACATCCATTATGTGGCAGAGGGGTTACATCCCGTATAAACTTGAATCGTATCCTACTTCTAGTTCTAGAAATAGTTTTTACAATAGTTTTTAATGCCGCATCTCTTCCTAGACCGGGACCCTTTATCCTGACGTCTACTTGTTGCATGCCTTGATCAATTACTGTTCGAATAGCATTTCCCGCTGTGGTTGAAGCGGCAAATGGTGTCCCCCTTCGTGTACCCTTGAATCCACATGAACCGGCAGAGAACCAATAAATCACCCGACCTCCTACATCTGTAACAGTCACAATGGTATTGTTGAAACTAGCTTGAATATAAATAACCCCCTTTGGTATTTTACGAGGATGCTTACGCGAACCAATACGTCCCGTTTTCAGTGAACCAATTTTTGGTATAGATTTTGCCATTTTTTTTATTTTTAAAAAAGAAAAGTCCGAAATATATGGATATATCCATTTCCTGTCAAAAAGGATTCTTTACTATTTTCTAACTAGTTATTCTATTGTATTCTATAATTCGATTAATATAGAATACCTTTTTTTTTTTTCAAATATCAAGCAATAATCAATTCGATTTCTTCGAATACTTATTTATAACTATAGACTAGATTCGAATATAGAATCTAAATTTTTCGATTTTGATGATTTAGTATTTAAGAAAAGGGCTTTCTATTAATAAGATTTTGAATTCTATTCAAAATCTTATTAATAGAAAGCCCTTTTTTCTTTTAATTGAATATTATCATTATCCTTGTCGTTGTTTATGTTTTGGATTCGAACAAATTACTATAAGTCGACCTCGCCTACGGATCAATCGACATTTTTCACAAATTTTACGAACAGAGGCCGCCACTTTCATATTTTTAACTCCTTATAAATTCAATTGATTATATATATTGTAAGAAAATAGGGTTTCCTTACATTTTTAACTTCAAATTGTTCCTCCTAAAAAATATGTTCAAGTTAGAAAAGAGTCTAATCAATCAGATTGAGTCAGCTATGCTTCCATTTTTTACTTTACCGGTCGTATCCAGTAAGTATTTTTGGAAACATAGCCTAGAAATCTTATTTGAATTCTATTTGATTTCTTTCTCTTGAATTCTATTTCTCTAAAGCAACCTGCAACATACCCTCAGAAGTTGTTGATTAATTTGATTTATCTGATTTATCTGATTTATCATTCCAGAATATATCGTTATCGTCATAATGTTCATGCAATAATTTTAGTACAAAATGTTTATCATATTTAGAGAATAATGTTACGACATATGTGTCGGCTACTGACCTCACCATCATATACGTGCCGTCGTCAAGCTCAAGGTTTTTTCCTATGTCTACTATAATTTTTTTTGCGGGTCCCGATTTCGGCAACATGAAAACTACCAAATACAACATAAAACCTCCCCCCCGATTCTTTCTAATCGAGCCTCTTGATCTGTCATTATACCCCTAGAAGTCGAAAGAATTACAATCCCCATCCCTCCTAAAACTTTAGGAATTTTGGGATAGTTAGAATATATTCGTAGACCGGGTGTACTAATCCTTTTTAAATTTAAAAAAGTTTTATATGATCCTTTCCTATTTCTTTTATACCGTAGAGTTAAAACTAAAAAGTATTTGTTGCTTTCTCGATGTTTTCTTATGTTTTCAAGAAAACCTTCTCGTAAAAGAATTTTTACAATGTTTTCGGTGAGATTAGTGAGTGGTATTTGAATAGTTCTTTTTCTATTCATGTCAGCATTGCGTATCAAGGTGAGTATATCACCGATAGTATCTTTACTCATGATGGATTTATACTCCTTACTGAAGTTCTTTTTTTCTAAGAGGTAAAATAGAATAACTCGCTTAAAGCGTATTGAATATAGAATAGAAATTTCATTCGTCTTCTAATCAATTTCCTTGCTAAAAAATAATTTTTATGAAAGCCTTTCATAAAAATTATCGTAGACTCGAGAATGAGATTTTCATTCTGTACATGTCAAATCATGAATTAGTAATTACATTGAATCTCCAAAAAAATACCAATTTATGTATGGATCCATAGGTCTATGTGTGTATATAGATCCTGTTCATGGATTAACGAAAATGTGCAAGAGTTCTATTTGCCTCCGCCATTTTCTGAGTCTGTTCCTTTTTGCGTATGGCATCACCACGCCCTTTGGCAGCATCCACTAATTCGGAACTGAATTTGAAAGCCATATTTCGACCCGTACGTTTTCGGGATGCCGCTAATAACCAACGAATGGCAAGTGCTTTTCCTTGTGGCGGATTTAGTTCAATGGGAACTTGATGAGTCGATCCCCTCACGCGTCTTGCTTTTACTGCTATCTTGGGAGTTACCTTAAGTATTGCTTCACGTAAAACGGATAGTGGATTTGTTTCTTTCTTTTGTTGAACCCTTTTCATAGCTCGATAGAAAATTCGATAAGCCAATGATTTTTTTCCGTGTTTCATAATATGGTTAATCAACATGTTAACTACTCGATTACGATAAATTGGATCGGATTTTGCGATTTTATTTTCTGCAGTACCTCGTCGTGACATGAGCGTAATAATCCATTTTTTTATAACTTATGGGGGCTAAAATAATTTATTTTGGCTTTTTGGCTCCATATTTTGAACGCCCTTGTTGACGATCCTTTACTCCGACAGCATCTAGGGTTCCTCGAACAATGTGATATCTCACACCAGGTAAATCCTTAACCCTCCCCCCTCTTACTAAGACTACAGAATGTTCTTGTAAATTATGGCCAATACCAGGTATATAAGCAGTAATTTCAAATCCTGAGGTTAAGCGTACTCTGGCAACTTTTCGTAACGCAGAGTTTGGTTTTTTCGGGGTAATAGTGTCAAAGTTGACAGATAAGTCATCCTTACTTAACTGCCACTCTACAGAACCGTACATGAGATTTTCACCGCATACGGCTCCTCGTTCAATTCTTTCGACGTAATTAGATCCTTTATCCTCCTTCGATAATCTCCACTTCTTCCCCCAAACCCAAAATAACGAGAACTAATTAAGTCAGTCACGTTTTCATGTTTGAATGGAACACTTTCCTTTTTTTTTATTCTCAAAGGATAAAATTATTCTTTTTACTTTTACCAAACATATATGTATCCAATTATGATCTTCTAATCAACTGTTTAAATCAATATCACTAGAAAACCTTTTTTCTGTATGAATCCATATTATTAGATTCCAATTCCTTCCCAATATTTCCCAAAGAAAATACCGAATTGGATCTTAAATTGACGGGTTAGTGTGAGCTTATCCATGCGGTTATGCACTCTTTGAATAGGAATCGATTTTTGTGAAAAATCCCGGCTTTCGTGCTTTGGTGGGTCTTTGAGATCCGTTCGATGACCTATATTGAAAAGATATCTATTATGATTAGAATATATTATCTATTATTCTATAATAGAATATATATTCTAAATAGATGTTTACTATAATAGTAGAAGTCTAAAATGACGATTAAAGTAAAGAATACTCTTTGAATCGAGCTAATTCATAGTATTCCAGTCGAACATTTTTATTTCTTACAAAAAAAACTTTTTGAGTTACCTGTAAAAATAGATTCAGCTAATGAAAAGGCTTTCAATGCTGCCGTATATCCTTTTTTTTTCCAAAAATTCTTACGAATTTTTTTTTTTGATATAGAAGTGCGTTTTTTTGGAACTGGCATACAAGTAGTATAGTTTTTTCGTTGCTATAGTTTGATGTGAAAGACATTTGTTCTATAAATGAAAACGAATTATTCTACAATTAGCCGTATGTCTTATCTATCTGAATTTACTCTTTCTTTTTTTTTTTTCACTATGAATTTTCTTATTGGCCGGTTTTCACTTTGTACTTTCCAATATTGGGACCATTGTGCAAAGAGTTAGAACAATTAAGAATATCCAATTCTATTTCTATATCCACTTTTTTATTAACCGAACCCCTTAACAAAAGAGATAAAACAAACGAATAAGAAACAAAATTCATCAAGAATCTAAATCTTTTTTATTCTTTTTTTTTTGTATGGAATATACACATCAATCTTCATGGATCATACCTTTCATCCCTCTTCCAGTTCCTATTTTTCTAGGGGTAGGACTTCTACTTTTTCCCACGGGAACAAAAAATATTCGCCGTATGTGGGCTTTTCCTAGTATTTTATTGTTAACCATAGTTCTTATTTTTTCGATCGATTTATCTATTCATCAAATCGAGAATAGTTCTATCTATCAATATGTATGGTCTTGGACTATAAATAATGATCTTTCTTTAGAGTGTGGCTACTTGATCGATTCACTTACTTCTATTATGTCAATATTAATCACTACTGTTGGGATTCTGGTTCTAATTTATAGTGATAGTTACATGTCTCATGATCAAGGCTATTTGAGATTTTTTACTTATATGAGTTTTTTTAATACTTCAATGTTAGGATTAGTTACTAGTTCCAATTTGATACAAGTTTATATTTTTTGGGAATTGGTTGGAATGTGTTCTTATCTATTAATAGGTTTTTGGTTCACACGTCCTATTGCGGCAAATGCTTGTCAAAAAGCGTTTGTAACGAATCGTGTAGGGGACTTTGGTTTCTTATTAGGAATTTTAGGTTTTTATTGGATAACCGGAAGTTTGGAATTTAGGGATTTATTTCAAATATTCAATAACTTAATTTATAAGAATGAGGTAAATATTATTTTTGTTACTTTGTGTGCCCTCTTGTTATTTTGCGGATCAGTTGCCAAATCTGCCCAATTCCCTCTTCATGTATGGTTACCAGATGCTATGGAAGGTCCTACTCCTATTTCTGCTCTTATACATGCTGCGACTATGGTAGCAGCGGGAATTTTTCTTGTAGCTCGACTTCTTCCTCTTTTCATAGTTATACCCTCCATAATGACTGGAATAGCTTTGATAGGTATAATAACAGTAGTATTAGGAGCTACTTTAGCTATTGCTCAAAAAGATATTAAGAAAAATTTAGCCTATTCTACAATGTCTCAATTGGGTTATATGATGTTAGCTTTAGGTATGGGCTCTTATCGAGCCGCTTTATTTCATTTGATTACTCATGCTTATTCAAAAGCATTGTTGTTTTTAGGATCTGGATCCATTATTCATTCAATGGAAGCTATTGTTGGATATTCTCCAGATAAAAGTCAAAATATGGTTCTTATGGGCGGTTTAACAAAACATGCGCCAATTACAAAAACGGCTTTTTTAATAGGTACACTTTCTCTTTGTGGTATCCCACCTTTTGCTTGTTTTTGGTCCAAGGATGAGATTCTTAATGATAGTTGGTTGTATTCACCAATTTTAGCAATAATAGCTTGTTCCACCGCAGGATTAACAGCATTTTATATGTTTCGAATTTATTTACTTGTTTTTGAAGGATATTTAAACGTTCATTTTCAAAATTTCAATGGAAAGAAAAATAGTTCATTCTATTCAATATCTTTATGGGGCAAAGAAGAAAAAAAAAAATTAAAAAATAAAATTCATTTATTAGCTTTATTAACAATGAATAATAATGAAAGGACTTGTTTTTTTCGGGAGAGGATATATTCACATCGAAGAAATCGAAATGTCAAAAGCATAAGATGTCTTTTTCTTGATAGTACCCATTTTGGTACTAAAAACATTCCTTTTTTTTATCCTCATGAATCTGACAATACTATGATATTTTCTATGCTTGTATTAGTACTATTTACTTTCTTCGTTGGGTCCATTGGAATTTCTTTCAGCCAAGAAGGAATAGATTTGGATATATTATCTAAATTGTTAATTCCGTCTATAGATCTTTTCCAGCAAAATTCAAAGAATTCTGTGGATTGGTATCAATTTTTTATAAATGCAACTTTTTCGGTGAGTATAGCTTTTTTCGGAATATTGATAGCGTCTTTTTTCTATAAACCTATTTTTTCTTCTTTACAAAATTTGAACTTATTGAATTTATTTCAAAAAAGTGTTCCTAAAAAAATGATTGCTCATAAAATGATCAATATTATATATGATTGGTCATATAATCGTGGTTCTATAGATGCTTTTTTTGAAGTCTCTTTAATTGCGCGTGTAAGAAAGTTAGCTAAATTCTATTATTTTTTTGATAAACAGGTAATTGATGGAATTCCAAATGGAGTTGGTATTGTCAGTTTTTTTATAGGAGAGGCTATCAAATATGTGGGAGGGGGGCGAATTTCTTCGTATATTTTCTTTTTTGTATTCATCTTTTTAGTAATTTGTTATTATCTATTTCTTTATATATTTCTATAATAAAATTATGGAACATAAGAAAATCGACTGTGCTATAGTAATAGTATTCAACCAAAATTGGGGTTATCCCCTAAGAATTAGGGTAGAGTTGTTTATGAA